TGAATTCTCTAACATTTGACTCCTTACTGCCGAAGAATTTTGGCGTACACTTGAAAGATAGCTCAGAAAATAGAAAGAATGATTGTATAATTGATTTATATGGATCCTGTTCGGTTGAGACCACAAGTAAAAATGAGATTGCCAAAAATGGACAAGGTAAGATTTCCATTTCTTCATACGAAGATGAGTCCCCTTTGACGCCAGAAGAGAATTTCCTTGATATCTGACATAATGCATAAAAGGGTCTTTGAACATCCATAAAGTCTTCTGAAAATCATTCCGAAGCACTACTACAAGATGTTCTATTTTTCCATAGAAATGTGTTCGCTCAAGAACAGTTCCAAAGGATGTTGATCGTAAATGAAAAGATTGTTTACGGAGAAAAACAAATACCGATTCACATTCATATACATGAATATTATATAGGAACAAGAAGAATCTTCGATTCTCTTTTGAACAAACAAAAATAGATTTCTTTCGAGCTTTGAGACTATTCGAATTCTGATAGTCGTGGAGAAAGAATCGCAATAAATGTAAAGAGGGAGCATCTTGTATCCAAGAGTGAAGTATTTGAACCAAGATTTCCAGATGGGCGGGGTAAGGTATTAGTATATGTGACACATGATTTAAATGTGATAATTTGTCCTCGAAAAAGGGAAATATTGAATGAATGGATCGTAAATTATGAGATTTTGTTATTTCTTTTTCTTCGAAAGAAAATACTAATTGCAGCGAGAATGGAATTTCCATAATAACCGCAAAACCCTCTGATACTGTTTGAGTATACAAATTTTTGCTGTGCCCAATGAATCGATTTTGGTTGGAATCATTAATCGAAATAATCAAACGATTCTGTCGATGCATTCGAGTAATTACACGTTTCACAATTAGTGAACTAGATTTATTGTCATAACCGAAATTTTCCATAGTTTCATAAAAAATCGAACCATTTAAAGCATAATAATGAGCAAGTGCGTAAATATACTCCTGAAATAGAAACGGATAAATGAAGCATTGTTGCCGAAATCTATCTATTTCGAAATATCTCTGTAATTCCTCCATTTGAAATTCTACTTGGTCCCCTCAGACCAAAGGCACGAGGTATTTATTTCTTGGATTATCAAATGATACATAGTGCGATATGGTCAGGGCAAGGTATATAGTAAAAAAGTAGATACCCCGAAGACGGGGAGTACAGCCCAAGCAATGGATCCTCTTTTTCCGCCCAATTTGTTTGTGTTCGTTATAGTTACAACAGATGGTTAGAAATCCTTTATTTCGGCAACCCAATCGATCTTTTGACTTTGGAAGAAATTCCCTTTATCAGTATACCGTTTCTTCTACACACTCGTCTCCACTCCATACTCTATAATTAGAATAGAGAGAATAATTAATAGTTAGGATTCGTGAAAAATAAGGAATCGACGATCCACTCATCGGAGAATTCTTTCCCGCATCAGGCACTAATCTATTTTTAACGTCTAATTAGATCGGGTAATCATTCGAATTATGAATCGAAGCTCGTTGCTTTTGGGTTCCTTAGCATTGGAGCCGTTAGGGCTCTATCCATTTATTCACACGACCCAACTGCGAATTGATTTGGTACCGCTCCCGAAAGCAAAACAAGATTTTGTACCGCCCCGGTTAAGGATGAAATATTCCCAGAGCTCTCCATTGATACGACATGCTGTTTTTTCCATTCGTTCTCCTTCAGGATCAGTCGTGGTCTTACAAACTCTACCAATGATATGGACGAATCCGTTGCTTCATCCAAATGTGTAAAAGATCATAGCCGCACTTAAAAGCCGAATACTCTACCGTTGAGTTAGCAACCCGTGTAACTATGGTATGTAGACACGATCTAAACCAAAAAATAGAACAAAGAGATTAGATTGTCTTACCCAACCAAAACATTGAACCAGCAACAAATCGAAAAGAAACATTTGTTGATCAATTAAAAACGTAAAAATGTTCAGATCGGATGAAACTACAACTGATTCGCGGATAAATAGAGCTAATTTACGGACCTTCTTTTTTCTCATTTTTTTTTTATAAAAAAAATTCAGAAGAGACTCCTTTTGTCGCAGCGAATCTGTCGAACTCATCATTTGGGTGAAGGAAAGAAACAAACTTATGGGAAGTCGAACAGTGAATCCGTTTATTTAGCCACGATCCAATTATAAATCGGCCAATACGCCGTTGTCAATGTGAATTGAATGTTGAGAAACAAATCCCATAAACACAAGAAACATAAGGAAAATAAGGACTTGTGTTGGATTGGCACTACTATTCACTCGATCCTTTTTTTCGTTTCATGTCAATAGAATAGATTTTTTGTCGCTATATGATATGGGATCGCGTGTTAGCAACAGTAAATAAATATGAATAGAGCAAGAAAAAAGGAACGGCGGAGAAAAAATTATACAAAGCTAGATATTCCCCTTTTCTTTTTCAGAAATTTCATTTCGTTTTACTAATTTGAAGTTCCTTAAAGACTTCCGCTTTATTTGAAATATCATAAACAGTTCGTGTAGGTTGAGCACCCTTCTCGAGGAAATATAGAATAGAAGGAACGTTTGAATAAGTTTGTTTTTTTATCGGATCGTAAAAACCCACCTTACGAAGAGCTCTTCCTTCTCTTCGGGATCGAACATCAATTGCAACGATTTGATAGACAGCCCATCGGGATAGATATAGACGAACAATACCCCCCCTAGAAACGTATAAGAGGCTTTCCCCTCGTACGGCTCGAGAAAGAATGATTCGAATTTCTGTATATAGTGATTGTGGAAAACGGATCCATAAAAATCATCAATTAATTAGGATTTGAGTCTTCTTTATTTTTTCTTCCTTACTGAAAAAGAAATCTCATTCATACTCATAACTCAAGTTGGGTAATTCTCCAAGAGATCGAAGGTAAACCCTTCGACGTTTATTGAGCCGTCTCTAACCTCTTTTGGTTGTCTCATCTAGAATCTATTTTCCTTCCTCATTCTAATCTAGTTACTGAGACAATGGAAAATGGCGTTTACTTGTTCCGGTATCCTTTATCTTTGCTTTGAATCATTGGGTTTAGACATTACTTCGGTGATCCTTAATTGTTTCAAAACGGCAGCAACATACCTTTTGTTCTTTCTATTGAAGAATTACACAAATGATTGTATCCTTTATGATACAATACGCTTTTGATCGAAAAAGTTTTACCAATTCCGACAATTGTACTTTTTTGCTTTTGGATTTGAAACTTGTTCGACGTTTTGGATTTTTACATCGAAGATATCCTTACGAAGTTGGAACAGCTTATTGGCTGGCACTAACCCTAGATCCCTCCCTCTGATAAATGAATCAAGAATTTATGCTCGAGCTCCATCATGTACTATCCCCCCAAAATTTGGGTCCTAGTGACATAGAACAAACTATGTCGAGCCAAGAGCATCTTCATTGATATATAAAATCAAATGGAAATGGTGGGAGCAAGAATCCACAGCAGATCTATCTTGTCCTTCAAGTCGCACGTTGCTTTCTACCACATCGTTTCAAACGAAGTTTTACCATAACATTCCTCTACCTCTCGTTTGGAATTTGGAATCGGTATGGAAACGATTCAATATGGAATCATGAATAGTCATTGGCTCCTTCAGTGCAGTGCATAGTTAGAGTAGTCCATACCCTTTTCTATACGGATGAATAGACATTTATTTCTCTGGAAAAAGTATCGGCAAGAGGCCCCGTTTAACCCCATATTCCGCCATCTGTCCTATGAAGAACACACATTTCTAAAAACACTAAGAATGCGTTGCTTAAGACTTATTTATATCGACACTTTCAACGTATTGTTCGGGACGATCATCCATGAACAATCCAATTCTTTCTTGAACAACTAAGCCAAAGAAGAGTATTTAATGAAATTATAAATACAGGAACCAAAGAAAACGAACCATTAACTAAAAAGGTTATTCTAATAACCCAGAAAAGTCGCAAGTAACTCGATCTCGATACAAAAGATTAACTAATCTCACACCCCTTCAAATATTTAAGATTTATAAATATAAGGTAAGGAAAGGAATCATGAAAAATGCTTTCAAGAATTTCCTACTTCGAGACAGAATAATCCTTATTAGAATTAGAAATCAGTTTTCCTGAAAGAATGAGTTTGATCTCTAAATCAACAAATCGCCATAATCAAAACAAGTAAATTATATAGAAAGGGTTAGCAGATATCTCATTAATGAAAGATACACAAATTTGATCATCATAAGAGAAATCCTTGTTTCTTTTCCAATTGAATCATCAACAATTTAAACCGTATAGAGGGGTCGAGAAACAAATCCAATTTGTTTGGATTCGTGGAGATGAATAAAAAAAGAAAGACTTATAGAAAATCAAATTAAGGTCGTTATTCTCTCATCTTATTTTCTCAATCAGAGTCGTAGGAGTCTGCTCTTTCTGGATACAGAAAGATACACCGGAGAATAGTGACCGCGGGTCATCGTGTATATTTAAGAGATCACAAATCAAATCTATTTCACCGAAACCGAAATATCTGTGCCACTAAAGCCTAAAATCAAACAAAACAATAAATAAGAATACATATGGACGGGACGCGGCTCGTTTTATACGGATTTTTTGTATACGTATTTTGGTTTATTTCAGGTTCAGGAATCTTTCCTGAAATTCTATTTCTATTCCATAATGGAATAGAAATAGAATGTATGAATCCGTTTCATTGTTCTCCAATGAATCATTAGAGAACAATGAATTTCAAATAAAAGCAATTGGGTCAAAAGAAAAGAAATCTGTTCCGTATTGAAGTTTATTCTTTTTAATGCGACCTATATAACACATATATTGAAATTGATACCTTCCTTTGCGAAAAACGCGTATTTACACAATTTTTTGAGGATTATAGTCAAAACGAAACGAATTCAAAAAGATCTTCTTACGGGATGCTATCTTGTATAGGTATACAGCCAAATGAGTCCAAATCAATTCGACTCATCCCGTCTCAGATTCAGGATCTAGCTAAAATTAGTCATTTTGAATACCCTATTTATTCGCTTTAGGAAAGAGAGAGACCCGTCTTAGGTATTTCGACTCAGAATGCATCACGTGGGAATCCAAAAAAGATATGATTCTTCATATGAATCATTAGAAATCAGAAAGAAAGGTGGGATGGGACTGCGTTGTATCCAATATTACACTTTGAAACAGAAGATTCTTAAAGAAAAGAGAACATTGTTATGAAAGAGTCAGGTGTGGGACGGAAGGATTCGAACCCTCGAGTGACGGGACCAAAACCCGATGCCTTACCCCTTGGCCACGCCCCATTTCGATTTCCATTCGACACGAATAATACTATTATATTATGTCTGTTGGTTATTTGTCAACCCCAGGCCCAATCTAGATAGAATCTATATAGATCTATCTATCTGTATAGATTCTATACATATTTAGAATCTATAGACCCAGAATAGGTTGTTGCTAGAATTCTACACACGTAGATGTCGAATCAAAATGAATTTCTTGCTCATTCTATGATAAATCAATTAAGATATTGTAGAAAAGTATGATTTTTTCAATTCTCATTTGAGACTTTCAATTCTCAAATGAGAATTGAAAGATTTTTGATTGGGGGTCAAAACAAAAGAAGAGTTTTTTGTTTGGCCTATCTTCTTTCTTCATTTTTTCCCTTATATCAATAACAATGAAATTCTCTCCAGGAACAAAATATTTATTATGCTTAATACCTTTAGTTTGATATGTATCTGTCTTAATTCCACCCTTCATTCGAGTAGCCTTTTCTTCGCCAAATTGCCCGAGGCCTATGCTTTTTTCAATCCAATCATAGATATTATGCCGGTCATACCTGTGCTTTTTTTTCTCTTAGCCCTTGTTTGGCAAGCTGCTGTAAGTTTTCGATGAGATCTTGAATACTATCCGAGAAGGATTCATGATTGATTCGAGGAAAAAAGAAATCTATTCTAGCGGTTGATAAGATCAGATAAGTCTCACATTATGAACTCTCGACTCAAACATGGAAATTAGATAGCCAAGATGAATCCGGATCACCCTGTTTTCTCATTCTGACCCTCCTAAGGTCAAATACCCTGTGTGGGGTCCCTCACAATACGTAATTCTGAGTATGAAAGAAAATTTCGGTAACGAAGGAAATCTTATCTTATTACAAAAGAATCCCCTTCTTTTCTAGAAAGAAATTTCTTGGTGCCAAAATGGGATGTGCGGCACAAAAACAGAGAATCTATTCCCTTATTTCCTTTCCACCAAAACGGATCTTGGAGATTGTGTAATGCTTACTCTCAAACTCTTCGTTTACACAGTAGTGGTATTCTTTGTCTCTCTATTCATCTTTGGATTTCTATCTAATGATCCGGGACGTAATCCTGGACGTGAGGAATAAAAAAATCAGAGGTTTTTAGTTCCTGGATTTCTTAATCTTCTTAAGATCTTCCCTATTCCATATATTTAACCAAGATAAGAACTTTTAACCAAGATTAAGAAGGGATCAAGATTTTTTGAATTCGAAAAATGAGAAATCTCAAGCGATCAGAAGGGGCGGAGAGAGAGGGATTCGAACCCTCGGTACGAATAACCCGTACAACGGATTAGCAATCCGCCGCTTTAGTCCACTCAGCCATCTCTCCCGATAACAAATTGGGAGTTCATTTGTAACGCGTGAAGTAAAGATTGAGAAAATAGAGGTTCTTTTATTCCCCGGCCTGGCCGGTCTCTAGCCGGGCCATTCCTCGTTTTGTTCCAATGAATCATGGATCAAAAAAATTTTCTGATTTTGATTTTCTTTTAAAAAGAACATACTTGTTATTGTGGCAGTGGCGAAGGCTATTTCCATTCCTATGTTATGATTCTTTAGATTTCTATTTTCCTTTTTTGATTTTATTGATATTGACTTACTGAAATGAAAAAACACACATTTCTTTTCTCGCGGGAAAAGCTTTGTTTGAACGCTTGAGTCCGCAAAAAAGACGAATACTATGATTTTTGATTTTTCACTAGATCCACTCGACCCAAATTCATAAAATTTGGCAGTTCTATAAATAGAGAAAAGAGTAACCTCGAAAAAAGAGAAGATACAAACTCTCACTTTTTGCGGGGAGGAATCGTTTCTTTACCCGAAAAGAATTCACGGAGAAGTTCAAAAAAATGGAACTACGGATTCTTGTACAACTCATTCTTCTGTTTATGTTCCGACCTCAATGGCTATTTCGAACCGGAACTTCAGTAACGATTCCTCGTGCAAAAGGTATAACTTGTTGCTTAAATGAATCCTCTTCTATTTCATTAAGTCTCCCCTCGTAACACGTTAGCACTCACTGCAATTTTCGTGATTCTAATACCATTTTATCTTGATTACGCCCCATTCGCTTATTCGACAAAATGTCAATTCATATACAATAATAATATTGTAGCGGGTATAGTTTAGTGGTAAAAGTGTGATTCGTTCTATCGGCAACGGAAATAGTT